GCTTGGCTAGTTAAACACGAGCTGGTTCATAGATCTTTGGGCTTTGATTACCAAGGAGTAGAGACTTTACAAATAAAGCCCGAGGATTGGTACTCCATTGCTGTCATTTCATACGTATATGGTTACAATTATCTACGTTCCCAATGTGCCTACGATGTAGCACCGGGTGGATTGCTAGCTAGTGTGTATCATCTGACGAGAATACAGTATGGTGTGGACCAACCAGAAGAGGTATGCATAAAAGTATTTGTCCCAAGGAGTAATCCTAGAATCCCGTCTGTTTTCTGGATTTGGAAAAGCGCCGATTTTCAAGAACGGGAGTCTTATGATATGTTGGGAATCTCTTATGATAATCATCCACGCATGAAACGGATTTTGATGCCCGAAAGTTGGATTGGTTGGCCCCTACGCAAGGATTATATTGCCCCTAATTTCTATGAACTACAGGATGCTTATTGAATGATAAGAACAGGATGCTTATTGAATGATAAGAAACTTATCTTAGCTTACAAGACTCAAGAAGGAGTATTTTTACGTTCTTTCTCGTCTAGATAGAGTAACTGGACTCTCATGTCATTCGTATTATGATGGGATAAAAAAGGGGGGGTTCGAGGTTTATTTATATATAATTAATTCGAGTAAATTACTATTACCCAATACGCAAGGTATCATATCCATTGGGAGATGGGCGGAGCCGATAGGATGAATCAAAAGATACATCATGAACTATGTACCGCGCACATCACTTAGTGGGCCCCGGAAAGCAAAAAATGTGGGAAGGGGCGAAAAAAATTGGAAAATTAAGAAATGAAAAGGGATCAGATTGGATTTGTACTGGATCGGAAATGATTTTTTCTATTCCTACCCCTCAACCCTCTGGACAGACTAGACTTCTGTGTCTTTCAGACAACTTCGGATATGTATGGAGTATTAACATGAGCCAAAGGAAGGATAGTAGGGACAAACAAAAAAGAAGAAGGAATATATTCCTTTGCCGATCCACAAGGGTCGGGATGTATGTTGTAGATACCTCGATGAATAACTACTAGACTATTAATGTAACGAATATGTATTGTATCCCGATCCATATTCATTTTCTCTTTGTATATATACATTTCGATACATTAACCATATGCCAGGAACCAGATTTGAACTGGTGACACGAGGATTTTCAGTCCTCTGCTCTACCAGCTGAGCTATCCCGACCGTCCTCTGTACATTATCCTACTGGAGGACATGTATCTGTGTCAATTCATTTAAAGGTACTAAAGAAACATTACAAGTCCTGGGATTTCTTTTTCTTTGGATTAAAAAAAACCTTTCTTTGTATTTGTAAGGGATATGAACTATGAATGATTCAATAATGGGATTCCTTGTATATCCTTGTATACAAATAATACATATATGTTATGTTCGTTTGGACATATACTGCATTTAGCTGCTGAAGCAAGAGAGAAACTGCTAGGATCCGTTTGTCAAAGAGTCGAGCGAATGATAAACATATCATATCTAATTTTGAACCGCTTCTAATTTGGAAGCGCTGGCGAAAAAAGAGGATAAATGCTTAGGTCGTCAACTAGGCATTTATTGGGGATAGAGGGACTCGAACCCTCACGATTTCTAAAGTCGACGGATTTTCCTCCTACTACAAACAAATTGCATTGTTGTCAGCATTGACAGGTAGAATGGGACTCTATCTTTATTCTCGTTCGATCAGTCATTTCTCTCCCAGCCTTATACTCTGGAGTGAATGATTTTCTCACTGAATATTTTATTTTTATTTTTCTTTCAAATTGGGATCGATTCAGAACACAAGAGTTATGAACTAATTATTATTATAATATATTTAATATATTTATTATAATAATTATATATTAATTAATATAATTAAGAAAATAAAAAAAATAAGGATTCGGGTTGTGATTAATCGTTTGATATTTCAGTACATAGGATCATCCCCTCAGAGTTCCGATGGATAGATTCTTCTACCAACCCCTCAACCCCATTCGTTGGAACAGCTTCCATTGAGTCTCTGCACCTATCCTTTTTTGATTCTCGCTTTCTAGGAAAGGAACCCTTGTTTTCTGTAAACAGGATTTGGCTCAGGATTGCCCATTTTTAATTCCAGGGTTTCTCTGAATTTGGAAGTTACCACTTAGTAGGTTTCCATACCAAGGCTCAATTCAATCAAGTCCGTAGCGTCTACCAATTTCGCCATATCCCCCTTTCTTTTGAGGCCGGGATCCTATTGTGATTCCATTCCCCTCTTTCCTTCCTGTTAGAACCATTCAATTCATTAAATACCGATCCGATATCGGAAAAAAGTGCCTGCTCCTATTTTGAACCCTTTCAGCTCTATCAGACCAGTGTTTGGTTCAATCAGAACCAGAAATGATTCTATCATTGATGTATCCGCAATTCAATATGGATAGCTATATCCCACATATATCTGCCTCTCCTCCGCACATTTTCCCTGCTCGATCTGAAATAGTGGAACGGTCAATATTCTTCTTCTTTTTCCTATCTTTACGAATAAAATCAGAGGAATGCATAATCTCATTATGATCCGGATTGCATTCTTAGGCCAGATCCGTTATAACTAAATAGACTAGCTTAGCTATAATAAGCTAAGATCCCAGCAGCTTACTGAACTAACTCACTATTTTATTTTTATGTTATGTGAGTTGAGCCCGCTTAGCTCAGAGGTTAGAGCATCGCATTTGTAATGCGATGGTCATCGGTTCGACTCCGATAGCCGGCTTTTTCCTATCGATTTTTTATCCATGATTGATAATGTCTCCTTGAGATAAAGGAATAGTGAAAAGACTCTTCCCTTTTTTCTTCCAAATCTCGGGTTCCCGATCTATTATGTCTATGTCGCAGGAACTTACATTCCAATTCAATTATGAGTAAAAAACTTATTGGAGCAGTTGGATCTCTACAGAACAAATCGTGGGATACTTACTTACCATATATACATATATACAAAATAATCCGGGTATTGATTCATCTAATTTCTCTTTTTAGCAGTAAATTAGCACTTCAGTGGGTTTCGCTTTGTTTATCGTTTAGTTCAGTCTTAAGGTTTATCCTATTCTGTAAAATAAGGAGTCTTTATGTCTCGTTACCGAGGACCTCGTTTTAAAAAAATACGCCGTCTGGGGGCTTTGCCGGGACTAACTAGTAAAAAACCTAGGTCCGCAAGTGATCTTAGAAACCAATCCCGCTCTGGGAAAAGATCTCAATATCGTATTCGTTTAGAAGAAAAACAGAAATTGCGTTTTCATTATGGTCTGACGGAGCGACAACTACTTCGATATGTTCGTATCGCTGGAAAAGCAAACGGTTCGACGGGTCAAGTTTTACTGCAACTACTTGAGATGCGTTTGGATAACATTCTTTTTCGATTGGGTATGGCTTCAACTATTCCTGGAGCCAGGCAATTAGTTAACCATGGACATATTTTAGTTAATGGTCGTCTAGTAGATATACCAAGTTATCGCTGCAAACCCCGAGATATTATTACTACGAAGGATAAACAAAGATCCAGAGCTTTGATTCAAAATCATATGGATTCATCCTCCAACGCGGAATTGCCAAAACATTTGACTCTGCACTCATTGCAATATAAAGGGGTAGTAAATCAAATAATAGATAGTAAATGGGTCGGTTTGAAAGTCAATGAATTGCTAATCGTAGAATATTATTCCCGACAAACTTGAACCTAAAATACCCAGCAAAGGTTCGGACAATTTTGTCCCTTTTTTCGCTGAAAGAAGTAGAGGGATTTGATCCGGATTTTGATCCCATTCACGTATCGCAAATGGATCAGCAGTGATATTTTCATTCACTGTCCGCTCTTTTCTTCCCCCTCTTTTTGTTCTTTTCTTTTTACGTATCACAGCACAGTAATTAGGAATAGAAAAAAATCTCTATCTCTATAAAGAAAAGAAGGGTCTTTCTCTTCTCTTAGAATAACGATATCAATTGGTATTTGATACATTGTGTGGTTGGTAACGTTGGTGAATTAGATGAGGATACGGAAAGAGAGGGATTCGAACCCTCGGTAAACAAAAGCCTACATAGCATTTCCAATGCTACGCCTTGAACCACTCGGCCATCTCTCCTACATAACCTTATCTTATTAATTATGACCCAGAAACCAAGTGAATAGCGAGTCACTCATATTATTGAGTACAGGTACGACCGATCCATTATCATATCAAACTTTTCGTCAAGGAAGGATCTTCCTTCAAGTTTCGAGGGATAAAAAAGAAAAACGTATTCATCCTTGTCAAGACGACGGACGCTCCCATCTTATTGATATTTTATTTCTACCGGATTAAACCAACGGGTTGGAATGAATCAACCGATGGATCCTTTCCAGTTTCATTTCAGATTTTTCAACAACAACCCCTCCCATGAGCTATGGATCTATTACAAATTGATGAATCATCCCATGGATTTTCATTCTATAATCTTATGGTGTCTACACGCTATGCACAGAAAATGGGTAGTTATCCTTACCCCATTTTTATCATGGAATGCTTATTCCATTTTTATATTATCATAATGAAATCAAATTTGGGTTAGGTTATTATAGGATAGGTTATTGTTTATTATATTAGTATTAGAATCTGTAGAAAAAATTCCTTGATTCTTGCATTTCGATTAAATAGCTAATAGTCTCATTGGTATACTACTAAATTGGAATCGAAAATCCAACCGTATTCAAATAGTTCCTTATTGATCCCTTCCCAAAAGTACTGAGTAAAAGATCCACATTTTTTGATTTGATAATTAGTTATTAGTCTTTTTTATGTCATTTCGTATCGTACAATTCCTTTGTTGTGGGATCATTTACCCGCGAGGGGTAATGAGAAGAATTATAAAATGGATTGCAAACTATGCCTAGATCTCGGATAAATGGAAATTTTATTGATAAAACCTTTTCAATTGTAGCCAATATCTTATTACGAATAATTCCGACAACTTCGGGAGAAAAAGAGGCATTTACCTATTACAGAGATGGTGCGATTTGATTCCTTTTTTCTTACTTACCACCCTATTTAATTTATTCTTATTCTTACAAAAAAGAGACACGATTCGGTATGGAAAGAAAAAGATTGGTAAAAACCTACGCTTGGTGAAGGTGAAGTTTGGAGATAGAGCAATCCCTTCTGTCGTGTATCCTCGATTGATGCAACCTCAGATGCTTCAATTGTCGATTCTAGTATTGAGCGAAAGGTTACACCTATAGGTTCTGTATTGCATGTCAATTCTACTGTAATAGTGCCAATAGGTGGCATAGGGGAAGAAGCACTACACCTAGGAATCAACAAAACGAAAACTTTGTTATATAATTCCCCCTTCTTCTTATCGGGATCGGGACTACCAAGAATGGTTAGGACAACAAACATCCATCTCGTTCGTACTTTGGATACCCGTATAACCATCAAAGATCGTTGAAGTGACTCATTCCTGGAAATATGGGGCGTTAAGAACAAAGAAATTGCTGGAGTTACCATTTTTATCTAAGAAAGACCAACATGTTTGGTATTAAGTAAGAAAAGACCTCTTGCAGGAAGGCTGGCTAGAGATTTCTTGTAAAAACACTAGCCCCTGTCAGTTCATAAGGAAAATATTTCAATCTTTTTTGTTTGATTCCATGGATTATTTCCCTTATTATTATGCGCAGAAGGGAGGAGCCGTATGAGATGGAAATCTCACGTACGGTTCTGGAACGGAGATCCTTGGAATGAACGACCGTAACGGATGTCAGCTCAATCTGAAGGAAATTATGCGGAAGCTTTACAGAATTATTATGAAGCTATGCGACCAGAAATTGATCCCTACGATCGAAGTTATATACTCTATAATATAGGCCTTATACACACAAGTAACGGAGAACATACGAAGGCTTTGGAATATTATTTCCGAGCACTAGAACGAAATCCATTCTTACCACAAGCTTCTAATAATATGGCCGTGATCTGCCATTACGTGCGACTATCTCTACTATAGAATAGAAATAGAAAGAAGGAAAGAAAGATCAAATCCGCTAGTATTCAAACCTCCTATTGCTAGTACTAGGAAATCTAAGGAGAAACAAAAAAATAGGCTTTCTACATATCCATTGTTCAAAGGGGAACGATTTTTAGAAGCTGTAGCAAAAAAACAGACTTCATAGAAGCCGATATATGAAGAACTAAGTATAGCCCATATACTAGATTCTATGGATAAAGGATCTAATTGATAAAAGAAGCACCGTAAAGATCAATTATTGAGGTTTTTGGCCGATACAATAAGACCTGCTTACTTATGTATGTCATAATATGACATAAAAGTTAGGAATCAACTTATGTAATAGGGTTGATCCACTAAGGTATTGAGCAGCGGTGTAGTATCAGATCCCAAGGAGAGTAAGTCCTTTTTTCTTAGCGAAGAAAGTCTTTTTCAAAGATTCTATATGAATTTCTAGACGAAACCGAGATAGTTAACTTTCAGAAAACTCTAACGATAGAGGGAGATATCTATGCTTCATTCTTCTGAGAGTGGGAGAAGAGATAAAACTGATTATTGATCCAAATCGGAGTTTGAAACTCATGTAATTAACTTAACCTCTTCAGGTTATTTGATTTGGCTAATCCAAGAAGGGATAGATCTCCGATAAATCTCATTCAGCTAGATACGGTAGATTAAGAAAGATGTAACGCCAAAAAAGAGTTGACTGCTGAGCCGTATGAGGCAGGAAACTCTCAAGTACGGTTCTAAGGGAAGGAATTGACCTACCTATTCCGACCGGGGAGAAGAGGCCATTCGACAGGGAGATTCAGAAATTGCGGAGGCTTGGTTCGATCAAGCTGCTGAGTATTGGAAACAAGCCATAGCGCTTACTCCAGGTAATTATATTGAAGCACAGAATTGGTTGAAGATCACAGGGCGGTTCGAATAAGAACACTTTCTTTTTGAATTCACTTAAATTGTTTGTTGGATCAATCAAATAGATTGTTGCCCCGGGGGAGTCGATAGAGGAATTTCATTATATCCCTTCTAAGATCGTTCTTTTTATTTCATTTGGTACCTTATAGGGGTAGACGATATATGCATATGGCACAGAATCTCTTCCTTTCTCTTAGCGATTGCTAACTAATAAAAAAGACGTCTAAAATCGATATCGGGATATTTCTTATCTTAGTAATTAGTAATGACTAATGAGAGATCTTGTGATTTGCAATGGCGTAATACGTTGCATGTAACGTAGCATACAAGTAGACCCACCTAGGCACTCATACATCGAAATATGAGTAGACTAGGTTGGGCCAAAAAGTCGTTTTTGGCTCGCGTCGGGAAGGGATTTACAAAAAAACGGTCCGTTGAGCACCTCATAGATATGTCATAATAGATCCGAACACTTGCCCCGGATAGACTTCCATATCATAATTGCTCATAATTGCTCTAGTGAATAACTAAGGAAAATTGTGGGGGATAGAAAGGAACTAATCATAAATATATATTTCTCAGAGGTTCACTAATTACTTTACTGTTTGTTGGCGGGTCTCTTCGTATGTGTTGTCCGGAAAGAGGAGGACTCAATGATTATTCGTTCGCCGGAACCAGAAGTGAAGATTTTGGTGGATAGGGATCCCATAAAAACTTCATTCGAGGAATGGGCCAGACCCGGCCATTTCTCAAGGACAATAGCTAAGGGCCCTGATACTACCACTTGGATCTGGAACCTACATGCTGATGCTCACGATTTCGATAGCCATACCAATGATTTGGAGGAGATCTCCCGAAAAGTATTTAGTGCTCATTTCGGTCAACTATCCATCATCTTTCTTTGGTTGAGTGGCATGTATTTCCATGGAGCCCGTTTTTCCAATTATGAAGCGTGGCTGAGCGACCCTACTCACATCGGACCCAGTGCCCAGGTGGTTTGGCCGATAGTGGGTCAAGAAATATTGAATGGCGATGTAGGCGGAGGTTTCCGAGGAATACAAATAACCTCTGGATTTTTTCAGATTTGGCGAGCGTCGGGAATAACTAGTGAATTACAACTTTATTGTACTGCAATTGGAGCATTGATCTTTGCAGCGTTAATGCTTTTTGCCGGTTGGTTCCATTATCACAAAGCTGCTCCAAAATTGGCTTGGTTCCAAGATGTAGAATCCATGTTGAACCACCACTTAGCAGGGTTACTAGGACTTGGGTCTCTTTCTTGGGCAGGGCATCAAGTACATGTATCTTTACCTATTAACCAATTTCTGAACGCTGGGGTGGATCCTAAGGAAATACCACTTCCTCATGAATTTATCTTGAATCGGGATCTTTTGGCTCAACTTTATCCCAGTTTTGCAGAGGGAGCAACCCCGTTTTTCACCCTGAATTGGTCAAAATACGCGGAATTTCTTACTTTTCGTGGAGGATTAGATCCAGTAACAGGAGGTCTATGGCTAACCGATATTGCACACCATCATTTGGCTATTGCAATTCTTTTCCTGATAGCTGGTCACATGTATAAGACCAACTGGGGCATTGGTCATGACCTGAAAGATATTTTAGAGGCTCATAAGGGTCCGTTTACAGGTGAGGGTCATAAGGGCCTCTATGAGATCCTAACAACGTCATGGCATGCTCAATTAGCTCTTAATTTAGCTATGTTAGGTTCTTTAACCATTGTAGTAGCCCACCATATGTACTCTATGCCCCCTTATCCATACCTAGCTACTGATTATGGTACACAACTTTCGTTGTTCACACATCACATGTGGATCGGTGGATTTCTCATAGTTGGTGCTGCTGCGCATGCAGCAATTTTTATGGTAAGAGACTATGATCCAACTACTCGATACAACGATCTATTAGATCGTGTCCTTAGGCACCGAGATGCAATCATATCACATCTTAACTGGGTGTGTATATTTCTAGGCTTTCACAGTTTTGGCTTGTATATTCATAATGATACCATGAGCGCTTTGGGGCGTCCCCAAGATATGTTTTCAGATACCGCTATACAATTACAACCTATCTTTGCTCAATGGATACAAAACACTCATGCTTTAGCACCTAGCGCAACAGCTCCTGGTGCAACAGCGGGCACCAGCTTGACTTGGGGGGGTGGTGATTTAGTAGCAGTAGGCGGCAAAGTAGCTTTGTTACCTATTCCACTGGGAACCGCAGACTTTTTGGTACATCACATTCATGCATTTACGATCCATGTAACTGTATTGATACTACTGAAAGGTGTTCTATTTGCCCGCAGTTCTCGTTTGATACCTGATAAAGCAAATCTTGGTTTTCGTTTCCCTTGTGACGGACCCGGAAGAGGGGGAACATGCCAAGTATCCGCCTGGGATCATGTCTTCCTAGGTCTATTCTGGATGTACAATGCGATTTCGGTAGTAATTTTCCATTTCAGCTGGAAAATGCAGTCAGATGTTTGGGGTAGTATAAGTGATCAAGGGGTGGTAACTCATATCACGGGGGGAAACTTTGCACAGAGTTCCATTACAATTAATGGGTGGCTACGAGATTTTTTATGGGCACAGTCCTCCCAAGTAATCCAGTCTTATGGCTCTTCATTATCCGCCTATGGTCTTTTCTTCTTAGGTGCTCATTTTGTCTGGGCCTTCAGTTTAATGTTTCTATTTAGCGGTCGTGGTTATTGGCAAGAACTCATTGAATCCATCGTCTGGGCTCATAACAAATTAAAAGTTGCTCCTGCTACTCAGCCTAGAGCCTTGAGCATTATACAAGGACGTGCTGTAGGAGTAACCCATTACCTTCTGGGTGGAATTGCCACAACATGGGCATTCTTCTTAGCAAGAATTATTTCAGTAGGATAATGGCTAGGAGGATTTGAAAGGCATTATGGCATTAAGATTTCCAAGGTTTAGCCAAGGCTTAGCTCAGGACCCCACTACTCGTCGTATTTGGTTTGGTATTGCTACCGCACATGACTTCGAGAGTCATGATGATATCACCGAGGAACGTCTTT